TGGGTCGCGAACAGTGATTTGATTGATGATGAAGAAAGAGAATTCTTAGTTCAGTTCTCCGCCTTAACGACAGAAAAAAGGATTGATCAAATTATATTGAGTCTGACTCATAGTGATCATTTATCAAAGAATGACTCTGGTTATCAAATGATTGAACAACCGGGATCAATTTCCTTACGATACTTAGTTGACATTCATCAAAAGGATCTAATGAATTATAAGTTCAATAGATCCTGTTTAGCAGAAAGACGGATATTCCTTGCTCATTATCAGACAATCACTTATTCACAAACCTCGTGTGGGGTTAATAGTTTTCATTCCCCATCTCCTCATGGAAAACCCTTTTCGCTCCGCTTAGCCCTATCCCCTTCCAGGGGTATTTTAGTGATAGGTTCTATAGGAACGGGACGATCCTGTTTGGTCAAATCCCTAGCGACAAACTCCTATGTTCCTTTCATTACGGTATTTCCTAACAAGTTCCTGAATGACAAGCCTAAAGGTTATCTTATTGAGGATATCGATATTGATGATAGTGACGATATTGATGATGACCTTGATATTGATACGGAGCTGCTAACTATGACGAAGTATATGACGCCAAAAATAGACCAATTTGATATCACCCTTCAATTCGAATTAGCAAAAGCAATGTCTCCTTGCATAATATGGATTCCAAACATTCATGATCTGCATGTGAATGAGTCAAATTACTTATCCCTGGGTCTATTAGAGAACTATCTCTCCAGGGATTGTGAAAGATGTTCCACTGGAAAGATTCTTGTTATTGCTTCGACTCATATTCCCCAAAAAGTGGATCCCGCTCTAATAGCTCCGAATCAATTAAATACATGCATTAAGATACGAAGGCTTCTTCTTCCACAACAACGAAAGCACTTTTTCATTCTTTCATATACTAAGGGATTTTACTTGGAAAAGAAGATGTTCCATACGAACGGATTCGGGTCCATAACCATGGGTTCCAATGCGCGAGATCTTGTAGCATTTATCAATGAGGCCCTATCAATTAGTATTACACAGAAGAAATCCATTATAGAAACTCCTACAATTAGATCAGCTCTTCATCGAAAAACTTGGGATTTTCGATCCCAGATAAGATCGGTTCAGGATCATGGGATCCTTTTCTATCAGATAGGAAGGGCTGTTGCACAAAATGTACTTCTAAGTAATTGCCCCATAGATCCTATATCTATCTATATGAAGAAGAAATCATGTAAGGGAGGGGATTCTTATTTGTACAAATGGTACTTCGAACTTGGAACGAGCATGAAGAAATTAACGATACTTCTTTATCTTTTGAGTTGTTCTGCCGGATCGGTCGCTCAAGATCTTTGGTCTTCATCCAGACACGATGAAAAAAATTGGATCACTTCTTATGGATTCGTTGAGAATGATTCTGATCTAGTTCATGGCCTATTACTATTATTACTATTAGAAGTAGAAGTAGAAGTAGAAGGCGCTCCCGCTCTGGCGGGATCCTCACGGACAGAAAGAGATTGCAGTCAGTTTGATAATAATCGAGTGACATTACTTCTTCGGTCCGAACCAAAGAATCAGTTAGATATGATGCAAAATGGATCTTGTTCTATCGTTGATCAGAGATTTCTATATGAAAAATACGAATCGGAGTTTGAAGAAGGGGAAGGGGCCCTCGATCCGCAACAGATAGAGGAGGATTTATTCAATCACATAGTTTGGGCTCCTAGAATATGGCGCCCTTGTGGCAATCTATTTGATTGTATTGAAAGGCCCACTGAATTGGGATTTCCCTATTGGACTGGGTCATTTCGGGGAAAATGGATCATTTATCCTAAAGAGGATGAGCTTCAAGAGAATGATTCGGAGTTCTTGCAGAGTGGAACCATGCAGTACCAGACACAAGATAGATCTTCCAAAGAACAAGGGTTTTTTCAAACAAGCCAATTCATTTGGGACCCTGCGGATCCATTCTTTTCCCTATTCAAAGATCAGCCCTTTGTCTCTGTGTTTTCACGTCGAGAATTCTTTGCAGATGAAGAGATGTCAAAGGGGCTTATTGCTTCCCAAACAAATCCTCCTACATCTATATATAAACGCTGGTTCATCAAGAATACGCAAGAAAAGCACTTCGAATTGTTGATTCATCGCCAGAGATGGTGTAGAACCCATAGTTCATTATCTAATGGATCTTTTCGTTCTAATACTCTATCCGAGAGTTATCAGTATTTATCAAATCTGTTCCTATCTAACGGAACGCTATTGGATCAAATGACAAAGACATTGTTGAGAAAGAGATGGCTTTTCCCGGATGAAATGAAACATTTGATTCATGTAACAGGAGAAAGATTCCCCATCCCTTAGCCGTAAAGATATGTGCCTATGAAAAGGGGATTAAGTGGAACAGAATTGGCCAGATGGTAGAGTCGTGGAAACACTTGTTTATTCCATCTTTTTGGCCTTAGCTCTGTGGAACAATATGCTACTGCTGAAATGAAACATAGAA